TTTAGGGATAGATCTTACCTTTCTTTTTATACTATTAAAGAAATTAAACAAATCAAAATGATTGAAGTTTTTCTATTTGGAATCGTCTTAGGTCTAATTCCTATTACTTTAGCAGGATTATTTGTAACTGCATATTTACAATACAGACGCGGTGATCAGTTGGACCTTTGATTGAATAAGATTTTCTTTTTTGATTGACCTTCTCGTTGGAGGAGGTCAAATTCAAGTTGCAATTCAACTGTGTTTTGTTCAGTTTTTTATTGTGATTCGGCATAACATAAATGGAATCACGCTCTGTAGGACTTGAACCTACGGCATCGGGTTTTGGAGACCCGCGTTCTACCGAACTGAACTAAGAGCGCTTTCTTATGACAGGAGATGCGATTGTAACGAAAAAGATTTTTTTTTGTTTTTCTACCTCCAATGCATTTTGCATACATTGGTATGCAAAAATGAAAAAAGATTCTGTCCAATTTGAATCGATTTCACTCAATTAATCCCCCGTTACTGCCCATAGGAGAAGCAGTAGGTAGGGATGACAGGATTTGAACCCGTGACATTTTGTACCCAAAACAAACGCGCTACCGAGCTGCGCTACATCCCTTTTCAAAATTGTTGTACAGTCTCATTGTACAAAATCCATGTCTTGTTTTCCAAATCGTTATTTTCTCCTCTATCTAAAATAGAATTTTCTTGTAATTTCTGATTTTTGATTTCATATATTTCATATAATAAAAGAATTATATACATCTGAAACCTAATGTAAAAAAAAATACAAATGCTCTTGAACTGCAGCATCTGACCATACATGTATTACAATAAAGAAGGAGGATTTTCAATGCGAGATATAAAAACATATCTCTCCACGGCACCTGTTCTAACTACTCTATGGTTTGGGTCTTTAGCGGGTTTATTGATAGAAATTAATCGTTTATTCCCAGATGCTTTGTCATTCCCCTTTTTTTAATTCTAGTTATTGATATGCGAAGAATAAAAAAAAATTGGGATACAATTATACGCGATGTGACGAAAACTCCGCCCCCCCTTTTTCATTCAGTTCTTTAGGATAGGAAGGAAAGAGAAAGTGTATGGAACCTGAGCAAAAATCGGGGGAATCTAAGATCCGATTTTGGAGAACAGAAATGGAAAGGGGGGTTCCGTCTAAGGCAGTCCGCACGAAATCAATCATAGGATAGAAAGAGGATCTTAAAATGAAATGCTAGGATTAGAATAGGAATAATTGATAGTTAGAAAAAAAATTGTATTACTTACATTATTACTGTTATTCTATTCATATTAATTCGAATTAAGAATTACAACATCTTTAGAAATTCCATTTCTAGTTAATAACTTATATTGTATTGATTTTTTTTGTTATTTTCGTATTCTTTGGGTCGGATCGAAAATAGAAGAGGTAAGTCGATTCAAAATGTAAAGGAGGTTCATGGCCAAGGGTAAAGATGTCCGAGTTATAGTTATTTTGGAATGTACCTGTTGTGTCCAAAATGGTGTTAATAAAAAATCGCCAGGCATTTCTAGATATATTACTCAAAAGAATCGACACAATACACACGGTCGATTAGACTTGAGAAAATTTTGTCGCTATTGTCACAAGCATACGATTCATGGGGAAATAAAGAAATAGATCGAGCAGAACGTGTGCTCAATCTTTCCAATCCAAGGGAAGGGATAGGACAGGAAAAGGAAGAACTTCACATATATATAATATACAAATCAAACCTTATTTTGGTCGGATCTGAAATGAATAAAAAAAATAGAATTTGAGAGATAAAGAATAAACCATGGATAAATCCAAGCAACCTTTTCGTAAATCCAAGCGATCTTCTCGTAGACGTTATCCCCCAATTCAATTGGGGGATCGAATTGATTATAGAAACATGAGTTTAATTAGTCGATTTATTAGTGAACAAGGAAAAATATTATCTAGACGGGTGAATAAATTGACCTTGAAACAACAACGATTAATTACTATTGCTATAAAACAAGCCCGTATTTTATCTTTGTTACCTTTTCTTAATAGTCAGAAACAATTTGAGAGAGCCGAGCCCATCCCTAGAACTACAGGTCCTAGAACCAGAAATAAATAGGCATCCCCTCAATTGACTTAAAACTCCAATCGGGACTCAAGCTCATATTGATGTTTTGTTTGAAAAAAAAGATTTCTTTTTTATTGAAAGATATTCGTTCATTCTTATTAATTTATCTTTATTTATTTTTATTTGATGTTCCCGGAGAATGGACTCCGGGGAATTCTTTTTCAATCACTTCTATATAGAAATATGACTTTATAATCTCCTTTATTTGAGAATCTTGTTGGAAATAATGTAAAGAAAATTCTTATTTGATATAGCTATTTGTGCAAGTATTTTACGATTAAGAAGCAATCGTTTCTTGTACAGATTGTGTATTAATTGACTATAACTAACGAATACCCAATTTTCACGAGTTACTGCATTTATCCGAGTGATCCACAAACGACGAAAATGCCTCTTTTGTCTGCCCCTATCTCGATGAGAGGAAACCAAAGCTCTCATTTTCTGTTGAGTAGTGGTTCGAGTGAGTCTTGAATGAGCCCCTATAAAGGTTGATGCAAATAAACGAATTTTTGTTCGACGTCTCCGAGCTATATATCCTCGTTTAACTCTGGTCATTGAATCAAATTAAACTTTAATGAATAACTAATTGATTTCTCTTCTTTCAGTCATCCTTTTTTTCCCCGATTGATTAATAACAAAACGGATTATTCCAATATATAAAAAAAATTCCAATGGCTTTTGCTACTATGACCTTCCCAACCACGATTTTTTATTCCTTCCGAGCATTTTACTTGGAAATAAGAAATTTTATCGATACTAAATAAATCAAAATAGTGGGTTCCATCGTTTCTATGGTTATTTCATAAACGGTGAGGTCCTCTCTATACACCGGAGCCTCTTCTTTCATTTAATCAAATGTTATTGTGAACTTGTATAGTTCACGCTCTTTCGCTCTACCCATCAATTATACAATAATAGATAGCTCTTTTCACAAAAAAAGTTATCCATACAGTGACGGCATTTAATTATGAATTATGAAAGTTGGCTAGGTAGCTGACCTTATTAGTCCGTTCTTTCAAGAATAAGAACATCACCTTTTGCTTCTTTTCTTATAGTCCTATTTCCTCCGCTTAATGGATAACTATTTGCTACCAATGGGGAATTTATTCTCATCCCAAATGGGGTCAGTTGGATTTGCACCAACAGAAAGCATAAATTCGATACACAAAAAATATAGGTATATGATGGATCTTCATTTTTAGGTAGTAAATTACCTTCTTCCACTCTATCTATCCTATTCATTGTTACTGGCGATTGGTACTGGAAAAATTGTTTTATTTATTAGAACTCATGATCTAAACGAGTCGCACATACACCCTAGTACATGTTCCTCGACGCTGAGGGCATCCTCGAAGAGCGGGGGATTTCGTAACATTTTTTATTGGCTGTCTTGTGTTTCTAATAAGTTGTTTAATAGTTGGCATGTCGTATATAAAAATATAATAGTTTGGTTTAGATCGATCTTAACCTGATGATTGATGATTATCAATTATTTCTATTCAATATCAAATCACGAAAAATTCGAATTATGGGTTGAAATCGAATCATGGATTGAAATTACACGGAAGCCCCGGTATTTTTCTTTTCAATCGCTACAAGATCAACAATGCCATGAGCTTGGGCTTCTGTTGCTGACATAAAAACATCTCTTTCCATATCTTCGGATATAACCCATAAAGGATTGCCTGTTCTTTGTACATAAACCTTTGTAAGGGTTTCGCGAAGTTTCAGTAGTTCTTCCGCTTCCAGGATAAATTCTCCCACTTGTGCCTCATAAAAAGAACTGGCGGGTTGGTGAATCATAACCCTGATAATATTGATATAACATCATACATCAACAGTTCTTATATCCCGCACGATTGGGATAAAGTAAGGGATAAAAAAAAAAAGAAGAAAAAAGAGAATTGAACAACCGTACATGCATATTTTGTTCATTGCATACGGCTCCGAAACGGAATTTCATTTTTCCCCCTTTCTATTCTATCGAAGAAAGAAATAGGATCCTTCCGATCCAAATGGTTGAATGATCCATTTACCACCCTTCCTTTCGCATCGTAGGAAAAAAAATACTATGATGGTTCTGTTGCTTTCCATATTTATTTCGTCTTTGATTTAGCAATTCCAAAGTTTGTTTTTGATACGATCAAAATAAGTAACGAGACTTTTAGTGTGGAAGAAAAAAGGGTTTGTAACGCTGAAATGTACTCCCGGCAGATAAGATAAAATCGGAAATAACCTTTGTTTTTGTTTCATACTACTATTTCGATACAAAATCTCATGTTAGGAAAAAAAGAATGGATTATTCATATCGAACTCGAAGTGCCATGCTATTATTACTTAATTATTTATATTCGATATGGCGAAGGCATAGTCTTATTCTTTTTTTTTTCAAATAAAAACTTCATTGGCGCCAAGCGTGAGGGAATGCTAGACGTTTGGTAATTTCTCCTCCGACCAGAACGAAAGATCCCATTGAAGCGGCTAATCCCATGCATATTGTATGTATATCGGGTAACACAAATTGCATAGTATCAAAAATGGCTATTCCTGGTATTACCCATCCGCCGGGAGAGTTTATAAACAAATAAAGGTCCTTAGTATCATCTTCTATACTGAGATATACCATGAGACCAACAAGTTGATTCGAGATTTCGCTATCAACCTCTTGCCCTAAAAAAAGTAACCTTTCTCGATGAAGTCGGTTGATTAGGACAAAATAATATGCCTTACGAACCGTACGTGCACCTTTGGATGCATACGGTTCAAAAAGAAAATTGCGAAAAAAGAATCAATGTGTTGATTCCATTCCTATCTCTTTTTTTTGTAACAGATTTCTGTTTTTCTAATGAAGGAGTTTTTCTTCTATCTTTTCAAAAAACATGAGTTTTGGCCCTTCCCTTAAAAAAGAAGAATTTACTGAACTTATTGAACTAACCCTTCATTGATGTATTGTTTCGTCGAGATTCAAATCACGATGTAATTTTCTTGTTCCTGAATGGGTCCTTTCAATTCTTTTAGGTTGATGTTCTACTCCGGGGAAAGATCTGTCCGAATTCTATTTGCACATATAGGGCAAATGATCTCAGTACCGCCTCTTTTTGCTATGACTTTTTTCAATTTATTTCATGCCCTCCCCCAAACTATTCAATGGGCTCATCATACTGGTTAGCAAGGCAGTTTCAGATTGCCCCTAAAATAAGTATAAGAATCGTCTATGATACAAGTGGTAATCGTACATATATTACCATTACCGAATTGGTATTTTCTGAACGGAGCCTGGATACTTTATTAGTCCAAGTCAGCCATAAATTCTTCTAATTGATAATATTTATCCTCAATATCAATTGATCTAATTTCACTTCATGTTCCGAATGATGGATGGTTCAATCAATACAATATTTCATTTCTTGGGCGAAACGTAGGATATCTCGATCGGGGGAGAAAACGGGTAAATCCCGTATGACCCAATATGTTTGACAAGTTGCACTATATGTCAACCCAAACTGCATCTTCCTCTCCAGGACTCCGAAAAGGTACTTTTGGAACACCAATGGGCATTAAATTTAAGAAAAAATTAAATCCTATATTTCACTTTAATATGGAAACGTAAGAATGGGTTTATTGTCTTGATCATTTTGTTTTTTTTTTTTTTTTATTTTTATTCTTTTTTACACATAGATTGAAGGTTGATATGGGAAGACAAAATAAATAAAAATTTGAACGAACGGGTCTGCCGATCGTTCGAATAATGAATAAGTATCTGTGCATTCCTTCCCCTAAAATGGGACCAGTCCTCCCATTGCGTATTGGTACTTATCGAGTATAGAATAGATCTGTTTCTCTTTGTTCTTACGAACAGAATTCCTCTGTTATTTTCAACGGAATAGAATAAATAGTACCCCTTTCTCATACGGAATCCACTGAAAAGGTTAGGTACATAGTATAAGTTTCAATGCGATAAAGTTACATAGTATCCATTTTTCTTTACTAAAGGGGGGATTTCCATGGGTTTGCCTTGGTATCGTGTTCATACTGTTGTATTGAATGATCCCGGTCGATTGCTTTCTGTCCATATAATGCATACAGCTCTAGTTTCTGGTTGGGCGGGTTCGATGGCTTTATACGAATTGGCGGTTTTTGATCCCTCTGACCCTGTTCTTGATCCAATGTGGAGACAGGGGATGTTCGTTATACCCTTCATGACTCGTTTAGGAATAACCAATTCGTGGGGTGGTTGGAATATTTCAGGAGGAACTATAACGAATCCGGGTATTTGGAGTTATGAAGGCGTGGCAGGGGCACATATTGTGTTTTCTGGCTTGTGTTTCTTGGCAGCCATCTGGCATTGGGTATATTGGGATCTAGAAATATTCTGTGATGAACGTACGGGAAAACCTTCTTTAGATTTGCCCAAGATCTTTGGAATTCATTTATTTCTCTCAGGAGTAGCTTGTTTTGGCTTTGGCGCATTTCATGTAACAGGCTTATATGGTCCTGGAATATGGGTATCCGATCCTTATGGACTAACTGGAAAAGTGCAATCTGTAAATCCGGCGTGGGGCGCGGAAGGTTTTGATCCTTTTGTTCCGGGAGGAATAGCCTCTCATCATATTGCAGCGGGTACATTAGGCATATTGGCGGGCCTATTCCATCTTAGTGTCCGTCCGCCTCAACGTCTATACAAAGGATTACGCATGGGCAATATTGAAACTGTACTTTCTAGTAGTATCGCTGCTGTTTTTTTTGCAGCTTTCGTTGTTGCTGGAACTATGTGGTATGGTTCAGCAACTACCCCAATAGAGTTATTTGGTCCTACTCGTTATCAGTGGGATCAGGGATACTTCCAGCAAGAAATATATAGAAGAGTTGGCGCCGGACTAGCAGAAAATCTGAGTTTAGCGGAAGCTTGGTCTAAAATTCCTGAAAAATTAGCTTTTTATGATTACATTGGTAATAATCCGGCAAAAGGGGGCTTATTCAGAGCAGGATCGATGGACAGCGGAGATGGGATAGCTGTTGGGTGGTTAGGTCACCCCGTCTTTAGAGATAAAGAGGGTCGCGAGCTTTTTGTACGCCGTATGCCTACTTTTTTTGAAACATTCCCTGTAGTTTTGGTAGATGGAGACGGAATTGTGAGGGCCGATGTTCCTTTTAGAAGAGCAGAATCCAAGTATAGTGTTGAACAAGTAGGTGTAACCGTTGAGTTCTATGGTGGCGAACTCAATGGAGTCAGTTATAGTGATCCTGCTACCGTGAAAAAATATGCTAGACGTGCTCAATTAGGTGAAATTTTTGAATTAGACCGGGCTACTTTGAAATCCGATGGTGTTTTTCGTAGCAGTCCAAGAGGTTGGTTCACTTTTGGGCATGCTACGTTTGCTTT